TTTGTGGCAGAAGTCTTTACTGGTTCTCCAGGGAAATATGTTGGTCTCGCAGAAACAATTCGGGGTTTTCAATTCATCCTTTCTGGAGAATTAGACGGTCTTCCCGAGCAGTCCTTTTATTTGGTGGGTAACATCGATGAAGCTACCGCGAAAGCTATGAACTTAGAAGAGGAGAGCAAATTGAAGAAATGACCTTAAATCTTTGTGTACTGACTCCTAATCGAATGATTTGGGATTCCAAAGTGAAAGAAATTATTTTATCTACTAATAGTGGACAAATTGGGGTATTACCAAACCATGCCCCCATTGCCACGGCTGTAGATATAGGTCTTTTGAGAATACGGCTAAACGACCGATGGTTAACGGTGGCTCTTATGGGTGGTTTCGCTAGAATAAGTAATAATGAGATCACCATTTTAGGAAATGGTGCGGAAATTAGTACTGACATTGATCCAAAAGAAGCTCAACAAACTCTTGAAATAGCTGAAGCTAACTTGAGTAGAGCTGAGGGTAAGAGACAAGCAATTGAGGCAAATCTAGCTCTCAGACGAGCTAGAACACGAGTAGAAGCTGTCAAAGTTATTTCTTCCTATTAGTAACATAGTAACATTCAATCAAAAGAAATTCTTTATTATACACTACACACTACATCTTGATTCCATAAATTGAAGACAATGAAGTCTAATTAATCTGATGATATAATAATCTGATGATATAACGAAAAAAAGAGGATGGGTAGAAAAACTTATTAGATACCGGATTCCATGGTATCTAATAAGTTCTACCTACTATTGGATTTGAACCAATGACTCCCGCCGTATGAAAGCAATACTCTAACCACTGGGTTAAGTAGGTCATTTATCACCACAAAAAGGATCTCCATCACTTCGATGGATTATAGGTAATATATGTATTCTAAGCAATATCAATCTTTTACCAGTAAACATAAACGGATCAGAGAGTTATCATGTAGCATTATGGGATACCCTTCTTGACAATAAATTGTCTCTATGTTAAAATGGTTATGACAAGGGCTATAGCTCAGTTAGGTAGAGCACCTCGTTTACACGTGCGCCAATGTTTTTCAAGGGAGCCCATTATGCAATGACCATAATTGATCTTTTTGAGAAGTCGATGTCTTACTCCGTAGATTCGAGAGAACAAGAGAAAAATAGCCTGACAAATTTGGTTTGATCCGGTTCAGGTGCGAATTCTGGTGACAAATCAAATAGAACTTGCCATTTTAAGGTAAATGCTCAGTCCATTCAATGCCAGGCATAATGAGTATAAGGATCTCAAAAGAACCTCTTTTCGTCCTATGAGCTTTTAGGTGTATTAAGTCTCATATTTTACTCTTGCAGCGGAGCGATAGAGACTGCATTTCACTTAGGTTGATCTAGGCCGAAGGCAGACCTAAATAAAGGTCACCCTTCTTTGAAAAACTTTGGTATTGCTCCTAGATCAGGATATAAATAATGAATCAGAGCACATGGAGCCATCTCATTATCTTCTTATCTTCCTATAAAGAAAAAATATGGTGGACTAACTGATCTTTACATCAGTTGATGAAAGAGCCCAATGCAACAAAATGCATGTTGGGTCTTTGAAACAGTTCGAATCATTTCGATAATAATAAGTTTTTTCTGTTTTACCGAGAAGGTCTACGGTTCGAGTCCGTATAGCCCTAATACATTCCATTTTTGTTTTGTAGATAATTTTGAGTAGTAATAGGAACAATAAAATAAACACAATAATTCATTCCAACGGACCCAATTGGTATTTGTAAAATCTCGGATCAAATACTCATCTCTCATCATCCACTTTCATGAATGAATTACATATAATATTTAATATTTTCTGGGCATTCCTAATAATATCAAGCGTTATTCCTATCTTGTCATTTGTCATTTCTGGAATTTTAGCCCCGATTAGGGAAGGTCCATAAAAGCTTTATAGTTATGAATCAGGTATAGAACCCATGGGGGATGCTTGGTTCCGAATTCGCTATTACATGTTTGCTCTAGTTTTTGTTGTTTTTGATGTTGAAACGGTCTTTCTTTATCCATGGGCAATGAGCTTTGATGTATTGGGTGTATCCGTATTTATAGAAGCTTTCATTTTCGTGCTTATCCCAATTGTGGGTTCAGTTTATGCATGGCGAAAAGGAGCGTTGGAATGGTCTTAGCTTAATATTTAGACAATCAAAAGAAAAGGGAAGGAAAGGATTATATTGAAACAGTTATGAATTTGGTTGAGTTTCCATTACTTAACCAAAAAACCCCCAATTCAATTATTTCAACTACATCGAATGATCTCTCGAATTAGTAAAGACTTTCCAGTTTATGGCCACTTCTCTATGGTACCAGTTGTTGTTTCATTGAATTTGCTTCTGAATTTGCTTCATTAATAGGCTCGCGATTCGACTTTGATCGTTATGGGTTGGTGCCAAGATCGAGCCCAAGGCAAGCAGACCTCATTTTAACAGCCGGAACAGTAACAATGAAAATGGCTCCTCCCTCTTTAGTAAGATTATATGAGCAAATGCCTGAACCAAAATACGTCATTGCTATGAGAGCCTTTACTATTACAGGAGGGATGTTCAGTACTGATTCTTATAGTACTGTTCGTGGAGTCGATAAGTTAATTCCTGTGGATGTCTATTTGCCAGGCTGTCCGCCTAAGCCAGAGGCAATTATAGATGCTATAACGAAACTTCGTAAGAAGATATCCCGAAAAATATTTGAAGATAGAACTGTGTATCAACAGGAGAATCGATGTTTTACTACTAATCACAAGTTTGACCTTCGACGCAGTACTCATACTGGAAATTACGATCAAGGATTACTCTATAAATCACCATCTACTTCAGAGATACCTTTTGGATTTGAAAAAGATTTCAAATCCAAAATCCTACGAATTAGTGAATTAGGCAGGGTTCCTTTGTGCAGAATAAGAAACAGCGGATCAATCATTAACAATACAAATAAAAACCGAGGATTGGGATTCCATTGCTGTCATTTCATATGTATATGGTTACAATTATTTACGCTCCCAGTGTGCCTATGATGTAGCACCAGGCGGATTTTTAACTAGTGTGTATAACCTTACGAAAATACGGTATGGTATAGATAAACCAGAATAGGTATGCATAAAAGTATTTGTTCCCAGGAGTAATCCTCAAACCCCGTCAGTTTTCTGGATTTGGAGAAGTGCTGATTTTCAGGAACGGGAATCTTATGATATGTTGAGAATTTCTTATGAGAATCATCCTCGCCTTAAACGTATCTTGATACCTGAAAGTTGGATAGGCTGGCCCTTACGTAAAGACTATATTACGCCCAATTTCTATGAAATTCAAGATGCTCATTGATTTAAATTGAAATGAAATCTGGAGTCGTGTCGTATAAGTAAAAAAGTGGTTTTTTATCATTCAATGAGCATCTTGGCATTCCCCTTCTAGATGAAACAGAGTAACTGGACTTTCATTCGTATTGTGGAGGGAGGGGCTAAAATCAAAAAATAAAAAGAGGCTCTCATTGTTCTTCCCCAATTGGGAAGATATCATCTAATATACATTTTGTATGAGCAGAAACAATAGTATTAGTCAAAATAATTCTGCACCATGAACTTTGTACCGCGCACATCACTTAGTGGGAACCCCATAAAGTAACTTGAACAAGAGTGACAAAAAAATATGAAATTTGAAAGAAAAGACAGAAAAGACAGAAGAGACGAAATGAAGAAATGTAAAATGCGAAGAATAGGAGTTTCTTTGTACTGTGTCTGAAATACATCCTTTCTATTCCTATCCTTCCACTCTTTGATTGAATCCTTTTAGCTAATTTTTTTTAGCTATTAGATTTGAAATATATTACGAAATTTTAACATAATTTTGGAATAAGAAAAGTATGAACAGAGAGGAAAAAATAAAAAAGAAAAAGAAAGTAAAGAATATCTATCCCGATCCGTCTCAATGAATTAATTTCATTTGTATGAGGTATAAATATCTATCCGATACATTATTCACGTGTCAGGAACCAGATTTGAACTGGTGACACGAGGATTTTCAGTCCTCTGCTCTACCAACTGAGCTATCCCGACCATTTCCCGTGCATCATCCTATCAGAGTACTTAATATCTATGTCAATGAAAAGAACTAAAAAAGAAAATCTTAACAAATTGGACCTAGCCCCTGAATTTCTTAGATCTTCAAAAAGAAGACTTTTTTTGTAAATGTAAGAAAAAAAATTCTGAATGATTCAATTTGTTTAAACTGAGCCACTGATGAAAAAAAATAGGATGAGGATAAATAAAGAGCGAGGAAGTAAAATGGGCTTTTATTGGGGATAGAGGGACTTGAACCCTCACGATTTAAAAATTCGACGGATTTTCCTATTACTATAAATTTCATTGTTGTCGGTATTGACATGTAAAATGGGACTCTCTCTTTATTCTCGTCCGATTAATCTTCAAAAGATCTATCAAACTCTGAATCATTTGATCACTGAATATTCGAATTCGATTCTTTTTTCAACTTCAATTTTTCATAGATTTTTGGATCTCTATCATTCTAATTAATAGAGGGTTTCTATAGATCCTTATCTCATACTATTACTATCTCATACTATTACTCATATTAATAGTAATATAAATAAGAAATAAATAATATAGAAATAATATTCTATTATTAGATTCTAGAATAATTAGAATAATAGAATCAATAAATAGATAGATTCTTCATATCTATCTATCTATCTAATTATGAATATATTAAATATAATTAGAATATTAACTATAATAATATAATCTAATAGAATAGATATATATAATAGAAGATAATAGAAAGAGAATATTTCTATTTTCATATATAGAGGATTCAATCTAAGATTTGGGTTGTGATTAATCGTTTGCTATGTAAGTTTGTATACGTACGTATTAGGCATATTAAGGTTATCCTTTATGTCATTTTGATAGAAGGATTTTAGCTACTAACGTAACATAGTCAATTTCATTCGTTAGAACAGCTTCCATCGAGTCTCTGCACCTATCCCTTTTTATTCTCATTTTCCATCGTTTTTTCTCTCAAAAAAAAGATTTGGCTCAGGATTGCCCTTTTTTATTTCCAGGGTTTCTCTGAATTTGGAAGTTACCACTTAGCAGGTTTCCATACCAAGGCTCAATCAAATCAAGTCCGTAGCGTCTACCAATTTCGCCATATCCCCCTTTACTTTGAGACAAGGATTCAGTTGTAATTCCATCCACCTCTTTCATTTATCTTGGCACTATTGAATTCATTAGGTAATGATTCCAATATTGAAAAAGTGTATGCTGCTATTTTCTTTTTTTGCCCACCCTATATTCTAGATTCTATCTAGATTCTATCTCTATCATTTCATCTCTATTGGATGAACTGTATTGTTTCAATACAAAACAATTTTATCATTGATGTATCCGCAATTCAATATGGATAGATATATCCCACATATATATATGTCTTTCCTACTCCTTCCTTTTTACAGTGCATTTTTTAATAGTGTAACGGTCGATATTCATTCTTTTTATTTTCATATAATATGGAATTGAATTTCTTTTCTATTTTTATATTATAATTTTTATATTATATATATTATATATTAATTATATATTATATTATTATATATATGTAGATAGATAATCTATATATATGTAGATAGATAATCTATCTAGTATCTAGATTATCTTATAATATATCTAGATCTAAATAGTTTTCTTTTCTATTTTCTAAATAGAAAAATAGAATAGAAAATATATAACTAATAACTAAGAAATAGAAGAAATTTAAATAATCCATAAATGAAATAAAAAAATAAGAAGAATCACTAGGTAATAGCTAAGATCCGATAGTTTCCTGTATTCCTATACATTATTGCTCTTATATCCTATCCGCCCGCTTAGCTCAGAGGTTAGAGCATCGCATTTGTAATGCGATGGTCATCGGTTCGATTCCGATAGCCGGCTCTTTTTCTTTATCGATTTTTTTCTTTCCATGATTGAAAATCTCTACTCTCGCTTTCTCTAAATGTCGGGTCACCAATCTATTATGTCATGGTAACTTGCAGCTATAGCTATGAATAAAAAAGTTGACTAGAACAATTAGATCTCTACAGAAGAAATTGGAAAACGTAACCTTTGCTTGAATTTCCTATATATACAAAAAATCCGAATATTGATAAAATTTCTTTTATTCTATTTTGTAGGACTTTAGTAAATTTAGTTTTGCTTTGCTGATCCTTTAGTTCAGTCTTAATTTATATTTTTTTGTCAAATAAAAGTGAATCAAAAAGGAGCCTTTATATTTATATGTCTCGTTACCGAGGACCTCGTTTCAAAAAAATACGCCGGCTGGGGACTTTACCGGGACTAACTAGTAAAAGACCCAGATCCAGAAGTGATCTTCAAACCCAATTGCGCTCTGGAAAAAGATCACAATATCGTATTCGTTTAGAAGAGAAACAGAAATTGCGTTTTCATTATGGTCTGACAGAGCGACAATTACTTAAATATGTGCATATTGCTGGAAAAGCCAAAGGGTCAACAGGCCAGGTTTTACTACAACTACTTGAGATGCGTTTGGATAACATCCTTTTTCGATTAGGTATGGCTTCGACCATTCCTGGAGCCAGACAATTAGTTAACCATAGACACATTTTAGTTAATGGTCGTATAGTGGATATACCGAGTTATCGTTGCAAACCCCGAGATATTATTACTACGAAGGATAAAGAAAGATCGAAAGCTCTGATTCAAAATCAGCTTGTTTCATCCCCCCACGGGGAATTGCCAAACCATTTGACTATTGACTCTTTACAATATAAAGGATTTGTAAATCAAATAATAGATAGTAAATGGATCGGTCTGAAAATAAATGAGTTGTTGGTCGTAGAATATTATTCCCGTCAGACTTGATTCTAACGAAAATAAAAAAGCAAGATTCATACCAATTTTGATTCCTTTCGCTGAAGTAAATAAAGTACCTTGTGCCCTGTCTCATTCACGTATCAAAAAAGGATCGGCAATAGAATTCTTTTTTTTCTTTTCAATATCAATACGATATTTCTATTTGTATTTTACCTATCACAGGGATTAATTAGGAATAGCGAATCTCTATTAAATAAGTAATTTAAGTAAATAAGGGTCTTACCGTTATAATAATGATATAGATTCTTATTTTATTTGATACATTGTATGATACATTGTAGTCGGTAACGTTGATGAATGAAAATAAACGGAGAGAGAGGGATTCGAACCCTCGGTAAACAAAAGTATACATAGCAGTTCCAATGCTACGCCTTGAACCACTCGGCCATCTCTCCTACAGAATGTTATTCTTCCCGAATGAATAGCGAGTCCTTCATCTTAATTGTAGTACATGTATAACCGCCCGATGGTTCTAGAATAAAAAATATCTTTTCCAATTAGTCTGTTTTTATGTTATTTTGTACTGTACAATTCCTTTTTTTGTGGGATCATTTTCCCCGAAGGGGGATGAGAAGAATTATATAATGAATTGCTAATTATGCCTAGATCTCGAATAAATGGAAATTTTATTGATAAGACCTCTTCAATTGTAGCCAATATTTTATTACGAATAATTCCGACAACTTCAGGAGAAAAAAAGGCATTTACCTATTACAGAGATGGTGCGATTTGATTTTTTCTTGTTTTTTTTTTACCCCTCAGTTTTACGATAAAAAGAACGTATTTAATTTAGGAATATAAAAAAAAACAAATTAGTAAAAGAAACCTACGCTTGGTGAAGGTGAAGTTTAGAGATAGATCAATTCCTTCTGTCGTGTATCCTCGATTGATGCAGCCTTAGATGCTTCAATTATCGATTTTAGTATTGAGCGAAAGGTTATATCTATAGGTTCTGTATTGGAGGTCAATACTACTTCATTTAGTACCAATAGGTGGCATCGGGGAAAAAGCACTACACCTAGGAATCAACAACATAAAAACTTTGTTATAAATAACCCTTTTCCTTATCGGTATCGGGACTAAAAAGAATGGTTAGGAAAACAAAGATCCATCTTATTCGTACTTTTGGTACCCGTATAACCATCAAAGACCGTTGAAGTGACTAATTCCTGGAAATCGTAAGCGTTGAGTACAAAGAAATCTTTGGAGTTACCATTTTTATCTAGCACTAATATGATTGGTGTTAAGAAAAAACCTCTTGTGAGAAGGCTGGCTAGAAATTTCTTGTAAAAATACCAGCTCCTGTCAGTTCATAATGAGAATAGTGAAATTTTGATTACATGAATTATTCCTCTTAGTACTATGCACATAAGGGAGGAGCCGTATGAGATGAAAATCTCACGTACGGTTCTGGAACGGAGATTCTTTTACTAGAATGAACGACCGTAACGGATGTTGGCTCAATCCGAAGGAAATTATGCAGAAGCTTTACAGAATTATTATGAAGCTACGCGATCAGAAATTGATCCCTATGATCGAAGTTATATACTCTATAACATAGGTCTTATACACACAAGCAACGGAGAGCATACAAAAGCTTTGGAATATTATTTCCGGGCACTAGAACGAAATCCATTTTTACCACAAGCTTTTAATAATATGGCCGTGATCTGTCATTACGTGCGACTATCTTCACTATAGAAATAAAAAAAATATTTAATTGTCTAGTAAATACTAGAAAAAAGATAGGCTTTCTACATATGAATCGTCCAAAGTAACGATTTTTATCAGCTGTAGCAAGGAAAAAGACTTCGCGAGAACCAAAAAAATCGGAAGAAATAGGTATGGCCTATATACTATACTCTATGGATAAAGAGTCGAATTGATAGAGAAAGCACCGTAAAGATCCATTAGTAAGCTCTTATTTGGTAAATAAAGTTAAGAACTGCTTACTTATGTCATGATATGGGTGAGATATCAACTTATGTAATAGAGTTGATCTACTAAAGTATTGAGCAGCGGTGTAGCATCAGATCCCAAAGATAGTAAGTTCTTTTTTCTTAATGGAGGAAAGTCTTTTTCAAAGATTCTATATAAATAGAAATCTCATATAACATATATGAAATACGAAATCGAGATAGTTACCTTTCAGAAAATTAGAACGATATCCGGGGATATCTATGCTTCATTCTTCTGAAGGTGGGAGAAAAGAGAAAACTAATAATTGAACCAAATTAGATTTGGAAACTTATGCAATAAACATCTTCTGGTTAACCCAAGAGAAAATAGAATAGATTGATGATAAATTTCATTCAGTTAGCATAGGATAGATTAAGAGAAGATGGGACGCAAAAAGAATTGATTGCTGAGCCGTATGAGGTAGGAAACTCTCAAGTACGGTTCTAAGGGAGGGAATTTACTAACCTATTCCGACCGGGGAGAACAGGCCATTCTACAAGGCGATTCGGAAATTGCGGAGGCTTGGTTCGATCAAGCTGCTGAGTATTGGAAACAAGCTATAGCGCTTACTCCAGGGAATTATATTGAAGCACATAATTGGTTAAAAATAACGAGGCGTTTTGAATAAGACCATTCTATTTTTTTTTGTGGATCCAGCAATCAAATTAAATAAATAGTTCCTATGAGAAGATCTAATCAAGAATTTTATTATATCCCCTTCTTTATAAATTTCTAAAATCATTCATAATTCTTATTCTTAATAAAAAAAAAAAAAAGAAAATAAAAGAGAAAAGAAAGTTAATCTAGATTTATATATTATATTTAGCTATTTAGATTCTATACTAGATTTTTTAATTTTATATTAAAGTCTATGGGCACTTTGCCATTCAGAATATAAATAGAAAGAAGCTAGATTGCAAAAAAATCATTTTTTCGTTATCCTAGTAAATGTTTTGGCAATATAATAGGTCCCCTGGGCACCTATTATTTATGTCATAATAAATCCGAACACTTGCCCCGGATCGACTTCAATATCATAATTTCTCTAGTGAATAACTAAAGAAAATAGATGGATGGAAGATAG